GTTGATGTAGCTTACTAAATAAAAGCACGGCACTGAAGATGCCGAGACGAGAAATAACATTCTCCAAAAACAATAGTTTTGGTCCTGGACTTACCGTTGCTTTTTACTAAGATTATACATGCAAGTCTCAGCACACCAGTGAAAATGCCCAAAACCCCTAAAAAGAACGATTGGAGCAGGCATCAGGCACCACCTAACTAAGCCCATAACGCCTTGTCTTACCACACCCCCACGGGATTTCAGCAGTAATAAATATTGGGCAATAAGTGAAAACTTGACCCAACTATAGGATTAAGGGCTGGTTAATTTCGTGCCAGCCGCCGCGGTTAGACGAAAGGCCCAAAACAACGGACAAGCGGCGTAAATTGTGACTAGATACGCCTAATAAAGAAAATATAAAACTCATAGGCTAGTTGTAAAACACTCAGACTATGAAGAAAATCACAAAATATTTTTTACTTTAGCCCTTTGATCACACGAAAGCTTAGAAACAAACTAGGATTAGATACCCTACTATGCTAAGCCCTTAACATTGATAGCACCTTATACCCTGCTTTCCGCCAGAGAACTACAAGTGAAAAACTTCAAACTCAAAGGACTTGGCGGTGTCCCATACCAACCTAGAGGAGCCTGTCCTATAATCGATACCCCCCGCTCTACCTAACCTCTACTAGCACCTTTCAGCCTATATACCGCCGTCGACAGTCTACCCCATGAGGGATAAACAGTAGACACAACAGCTCGCCCGCTAACACGTCAGGTCAAGGTGTAGCATATGTTGAGGAAGAGATTGGCTACATTTTTTATCTTAAAAAATACGAAATGCAGCATGAAACCCTGCATGAAGGTGAATTTAGTAGTAAGATAAACAAGAGTGTTTATCTTAACAACGCTCTGGGACGCGCACACACCGCCCGTCACCCTCCTCAACAAATATAACCGCCTACATAAACCAAATTTCAACCTACTAGAGGAGGCAAGTCGTAACATGGTAAGCGTACCGGAAGGTGTGCTTGGAATAACAGAAGGTAGCTTAAAAAAAGCATCCAGCTTACAATTGGAAGACGCCACAACACTGGCCTTTTTGAGCCTAAATCTAAGCTAAACAGCACTACAAAATAACCCCTAAAACAGAACCAAACCATTTGCACTAAGCTAGTAAATGAGATTAAACACTATCTAAGCCTCCCGGTACCGCAAGGGAGTAGTGAAAGAACAGTGAAAAACTCAAGCATAGCATAGCAAAGATAGACCCTTGTACCTCTTGCATCATGGTCTAGCCAAACACCTTCAAACAAAGAGAACTTTAGCCTGCCTACCCGAAACCAAACGAGCTATTTCTGGCCAGCTTTTCACTAGAGCACACCCGTCCCTGTAGCAAAAGGGTGGGAGGATACAGAAATAGAGGCAAAACGCCTACCGAGCTTGGAGATAGCTGGCTACTCAACAAAAGAACCTAAGTTCAACCCTAGACTCTACCAACCAGGATTAACATAACCTGAACCCCCCCCTTCTTAGTCTAAGGAAAGTCAATGGGGGTACAGCTCCATTGACCCGGAATACAACCCGAACTGCGAGAAACTGACTATAAACCTCAAGTGGGCCCCAAAGCAGCCACCAAAAAACGCGTTAAAGCTCTTTCTAACACTAATTCATCTAGTTAAATAATTCTCCTTAACCCAATCGAGTAATTTTATAAATATATAATAGCCCCCATGCTAGAACTAGTAATGAGAAAAATTTCTCTTCGCATAGCCTTAAGCCAGACTCGAAAGACCACTGGTAATTAACAGACCACAAACGGATTGACACCCACCTTCTAGCCCCTCTGTCACTCCCTGCCTGTTACTCCAACACAGGTATGCAAAAAAGAAAGGCTTAAACCCACAAAAGGAACTCGGCAACAGCACAGTCCCAACTGTTTACCAAAAACATAGCCTTTAGCCTAACAAGTATTAAAGGTCCCGCCTGCCCAGTGACTATTTAACGGCCGCGGTATCCTAACCGTGCAAAGGTAGCATAATCACTTGTCCCCTAAATAGGGACTAGAATGAATGGCTAAATGAGGACTTAACTGTCTCTTGTAGGAGGCCAATGAAACTGATCTTCCAGTCCAAAAGCTGAAATATCATCATAAGACGAGAAGACCCTGTGGAGCTTTAAACCTTGACCATCAAACATGTTCCCCCTTGGTTTTTAGTTGGGGCGACTTCGGAGTATAAAACAACCTCCGAAAATACCGTATCGAGATTGACACATCGAAACAATCAACTTGACCCAGTAGTTTAACCAAGCTATCTGAGCTACGAACCAAGTTACCCCAGGGATAACAGCGCTATCCCCTTCTAGAGTCCATATCGACAAGGGGGCTTACGACCTCGATGTTGGATCAGGAAACCCTAATAGTGCAACCGCTATTAAGGGTTCGTTTGTTCAACGATTAATAATCCTACGTGATCTGAGTTCAGACCGGAGTAATCCAGGTCGGTTTCTATCTATGTGGGACCATCCCCAGTACGAAAGGATCGGGACAGTAAGATCAATGCCAAAAGCACATCTTACCAAAAATTGCTGACTTTTCTAAAGCAACTACTGACCCCCCAGTAACCCTAAATAAGGGGTTGTTAAGGTGGCAGAGCCAAGTAATGCAAAAGATCTAAAATCTTTCTACAGGAAAGCAAAGTTCCTTCTTAATAATGCATAAACTATTTATCTACATTATTAACCCACTAACATACATTATCCCAATCCTCCTTGCCGTAGCATTCCTAACCCTGTTAGAACGCAAAATACTAAGTTATATACAATTACGAAAAGGCCCAAACGTAGTAGGACCCTATGGCCTTCTCCAGCCTATTGCAGACGGTGTAAAACTCTTTATTAAAGAACCCATCCGACCAACTACCGCATCCCCTGCCTTATATATTCTAACACCAACCCTAGCTCTTCTACTTGCCCTCATAATATGAACCCCCTTACCAATACCCAGCCCTATAGCAGACATAAACTTCGGCTTACTATTCCTTCTTGCCCTTTCAAGCATAATAGTTTACACAATTTTATGGTCAGGATGAGCATCAAACTCAAAATACGCCCTAATAGGCGCCCTACGAGCAATTGCACAAACCATCTCCTACGAAGTCACCCTAGGCATTATCTTAATTTCGGTCATCATATTAACAGGAGCCTTCACACTACACACACTCATTATTACACAAGAACACATATGACTCATTTTCCCCACTTGACCCTTAGCAATAATATGATACGTATCAACCCTAGCAGAAACTAACCGCGCCCCATTCGACCTAACCGAAGGTGAATCTGAGCTCGTCTCGGGCTTTAACGTTGAATATGCAGCCGGACCATTCGCACTGTTCTTCCTGGCAGAGTATTCTAATATTCTAATAATAAATACTCTCTCATGCATCCTATTCTTTAGCCCCCCAACAACCCTTCAACCAGAACTTTTCTCAATTAGCCTCCTCACAAAAGTTATTCTCTTAACCCTAGGATTTCTCTGAGTTCGAGCTTCATACCCTCGATTCCGCTATGATCAACTTATGCACCTCTTATGAAAACAATTTCTCCCCATTACACTAGCACTGTACCTATTATACATTTCCCTTCCCACTATACTAGCAGGACTACCACCTCTTACCTAGCGCTGGACGTGTGCCCGAGCATTCAAGGATTACTTTGATAGAGTAAAATACAGGGAATAACCTCCCTCACTTCCTTTAGAAGAACAGGATTTGAACCTACACCTGAGACCCCAAAACTCTCTGTACTGCCAATATACTATCTTCCAGTAAAGTCAGCTAATTAAGCTCTTGGGCCCATACCCCAAAAATGTTGGTCAAACCCCTCCTTTACTAATGAACCCATTAATTTTATCAATCTTCCTTTCCAACTTGGCCCTAGGCGTAATCATTACCGCCACCAGCTTTCACTGATTCCTAGCATGAATTGGCTTAGAGCTTAACACCCTAGCCATTATTCCTATTTTAACCAAACAACATCACCCCCGAGCAACCGAAGCAGCAACAAAATATTTTATTATTCAAGCAACAGCATCATCTATTATCCTATTTTCAAGCACGCTAAATGCCTGATACACCGGAATCTGAGACATCACTCAACTAACAATATTCCCAGCCACAATAATATTAACAATCGCACTCACTATAAAATTAGGACTAGCCCCATTACACTTTTGACTTCCTGAAGTAATACAAGGTGTTACCCTCTCATCAGCCCTTATTATCACAACATGACAAAAACTACCCCCCATAACCCTCCTCTACCTAACCGCACCCAACCTCCCAACCCTAATCTTATTTACACTTGCCCTTACCTCAACCTTAATTGGAGGCTGATCCGGACTCAATCAAACCCAAATACGAAAAATCATAGCCTATTCATCAATTGCACATCTCGGATGAATAGTTTCAATTCTCGCTCTATCACAAAACCTACTACTTTTTACCTTACTTACGTATATTCTTATAACCACCTCAATATTTTTTATCCTCATTGCTTCTTCATCCAAAACAGCCAAAGACCTCGGACAACTCTGACCAACCTCCCCAGCTATCACATCAGCCTCCCTAATTACCCTAATCTCACTAGGCGGTCTCCCGCCACTCATCGGATTTTTACCAAAATGACTAATTCTAAAAGAACTAACAGCCTACCACCTTATTCCCCTAGCAACCGCCCTCGCCCTAACCTCCCTTCTCAGTCTAATGTTTTATTCACGCCTAATATATACAACAACACTAACTATTTCACCTAATACAACCAACTCAATAATAAAATGACGCTTTAAATTAATAAAACCCCTTAGCATAACCACAATCATTACTATACTCCTCATTTTAACCCCTCTTTTACCATTAATCACCCCTTAGAAACTTAGGTTAATAACAAACCAGAGGCCTTCAAAGCCTCAAATAGGGCCTGCCCCTAGTTTCTGATAAGACCTGTATAACCCTAATATACATCTCTTGAATGCAACTCAAACACTTTAATTAAGCTAAGGCCTTCAAAGATGAGCAGGCCTCGATCCTGCAAAACTCTAGTTAACAGCTAAAAACCCAATCCAGTGGGCTTCCATCTTTCGCTTCCCCCGTCAAGAAAAAACGGGGGAAGCCCCGGCACCTTTATGGTGCTTTTCCAAATTTGCATTTTGGCGTAACTACCTCAGGACTATGCCTGATAGGGGGAGACACCTCCGTGTTGGGGTTTACAGCCCCACGCTTTCCTCAGCCACCCTACCTGTGTCCTTAATTCGTTGATTCTTTTCAACTAACCACAAAGATATCGGCACTTTATATCTACTATTTGGAGCCTGAGCCGGCATAGTCGGCACAGCACTAAGCTTAATTATTCGAACGGAATTAAGTCAACCAGGCACCCTCCTAGGAGATGACCAAGTCTACAACGTAGTCGTAACAGCCCACGCCTTCATTATAATTTTTTTCCTTGTAATACCAGTTATAATCGGCGGCTTCGGAAACTGGTTAATTCCTCTAATAATTGGTGCCCCTGACATGGCATTCCCCCGGATAAATAATATGAGTTTCTGACTCCTTCCCCCTTCTCTCCTACTACTACTTTCATCATCAGCTGTTGAAGCTGGCGCGGGAACTGGCTGAACAGTCTACCCCCCCTTGGCAGGAAATCTCGCTCACGCAGGAGCATCTGTAGACCTAACCATTTTTTCACTTCATCTGGCCGGAGTTTCTTCCATCTTAGGAGCAATTAACTTTATTACCACTTGTATTAATATGAAACCCCCAAACATAACGCAATACCAAACCCCCCTATTCGTCTGATCCGTCCTAATTACAGCAGTCCTTCTCCTTCTATCGCTCCCCGTCCTAGCAGCCGGCATCACCATGCTCTTGACAGATCGAAACTTAAACACCTCTTTTTTTGATCCGGCAGGCGGGGGGGATCCTATCCTATACCAACACCTGTTTTGATTTTTTGGCCACCCAGAAGTATATATCCTGATTCTCCCAGGCTTCGGGATAATTTCTCATATTGTCACTTATTATTCAGGAAAAAAAGAACCTTTTGGCTACATGGGAATAGTCTGAGCTATAATGTCAATTGGGTTCTTAGGCTTTATTGTATGGGCTCACCACATATTTACAGTTGGAATAGATGTCGACACCCGAGCTTACTTTACCTCAGCCACAATAATTATTGCTATTCCCACGGGAGTAAAAGTCTTCAGCTGGCTCGCAACCCTACATGGTGGAACAATCAAATGGGACGCAGCAATACTTTGAGCCCTAGGCTTTATTTTCTTATTTACAGTCGGCGGCCTCACCGGTATTATTTTAGCCAACTCTTCACTAGACATTGTCCTTCATGACACTTACTACGTAGTTGCACACTTTCACTATGTGCTATCCATAGGAGCCGTCTTTGCAATTATGGGAGGCTTCGTACACTGATTCCCCCTATTTTCAGGCTTCACCCTTCACCCCACATGAGCTAAAATCCAGTTTGGCGTAATATTTGCCGGAGTAAACATAACATTTTTTCCCCAGCACTTCCTGGGCCTCGCCGGCATACCTCGACGCTACTCTGATTATCCAGACGCCTACACCCTGTGAAACACTATTTCATCCATCGGCTCATTAATCTCATTAACTGCCGTGATCATAATAATATTTATTATTTGAGAGGCCCTATCAGCCAAACGTGAAGTCCTTGCCCTAGAACTAATAAACACAAACTTAGAGTGACTTCACGGCTGTCCACCCCCATACCACACTTACGAAGAACCCACGCACGTACAAACCCCAAGGGAGGGAGGATTTGAACCCCCTCTAACTAGTTTCAAGCCAGCTATGCTTCCTGGTGCTTCTCCCTTCATGAGGCCCTAGTAAATTAATTACATAGTTCTGTCAGCACTAAATTATGGGCAAAGCCTTAGCCCATGGCCCTCAATGGCCCACCCAGCACAACTTGGTTTCCAAAATGCAGCCTCCCCCATTATGGAAGAGCTTCTCCACTTTCACGACCATGCCCTAATAATCGTTTTCCTAATTAGTGCCTTAGTGCTCTATATTATTAGTCTAATGCTTACAACAAAACTCACACACACCAACAGCATGGACGCACAAGAAGTCGAAATAGTATGAACTATTCTCCCCGCCATTATTCTGATCTTAATTGCACTGCCCTCACTTCGTATTCTTTATCTGATAGACGAAATTAACAACCCCCACCTAACTATTAAAGCCGTTGGCCACCAATGATACTGAAGCTACGAATACACGGACTATGAAAATCTCTTGTTTGACTCCTATATAACTCCAACACAAGATCTACCCCTAGGAGGATTTCGTCTACTAGAAGTAGACCATCGTGTTGTAGTCCCAATAGAGTCACCCATCCGAATTTTAATTTCAGCAGAAGATGTCTTACATTCTTGAGCCGTTCCTGCACTTGGCATTAAAACAGACGCAGTACCCGGTCGACTTAACCAAACAACCCTTATTACATCCCACCCCGGCCTATTCTACGGCCAATGCTCAGAAATCTGCGGATCAAATCACAGCTTTATACCAATTGTAGTAGAGTCTACGCCACTAAAACTTTTCGAAACCTGATCCAACACTATAGTTTATTCATCACTAAGAAGCTAAACAGCATTAGCCTTTTAAGCTAAAGAGGGGATTGTAAGTCTCCTTAGTGACATGCCCCAGCTAAACCCATCCCCCTGATTTATAGTCTTTTTATTGATTTGAGCTACATTTTTTATTCTACTAACAAAAGTACTAAAAGCCCACCCTAACCTCGCACCTACACAGTTCCACTATCAACCTTACACGAACCTCTGAACTTGACCATGGCCTTAAATTTTTTTGATCAATTCAATATTCATACGATATTAGGGATTCCACTAATTCTACCAGCCTTAATGTTCCCCCTAATTCTCTGAGTAGTAACTGGGCGTCTCATTAAAAACCGCCTCACAGCCCTACAACTGTGATTAACTAGTCTTCTCACAAAACAACTTGTCTTGCCTATTAGTACCCCAGGACACAAATGAGCCAGCTCATTTACGACTCTAATACTACTACTAATTTCACTAAACACACTAGGCCTTCTGCCATATACTTTTACACCCACAACACAACTCTCAATAAATATAGCCCTTGCTCTTCCAACCTGACTAACAACAGTCCTAGTAGGACTGCGAAACCAACCAACCACTTCGCTCGGCCATCTCCTTCCAGAAGGCACACCCGCCCCCCTAATCCCAATACTCATCCTAATCGAGACTGCTAGCTTATTAATTCGCCCAATTGCCCTAGGAGTCCGACTAACTGCCAACTTAACAGCTGGCCACCTGCTAATACAACTTATTTCCTCCGCAGCTCTGGCCACTGCAAACACACTAATAGCCGCTTCTTCAATAGCACTCATCACACTTATTCTACTTTCATGTTTAGAAATAGCTGTCGCCCTAATCCAAGCATACGTCTTTACCTTACTCCTAACGCTCTATTTACAAGAAAATATTTAATGACCCACCAAGCTCACCCATTCCACATAGTTGATCCAAGCCCATGACCATTAACAGGGGCGATCGCAGCCTTACTTATAACATCCGGCCTAGCAGCCTGATTTCACTTCAATAATACAAGTCTTATATACCTTGGCTTCATTGTTCTTATTCTAACAATACAACAATGATGACGAGACATTATCCGCGAAGCTACATATCAGGGCCACCACACAGCACCAGTACAAAAAGGCCTGCGGTACGGAATAATCCTATTTATTACCTCAGAAGTATTCTTTTTTGCAGGTTTCTTTTGAGCCTTCTATCACTCCAGCCTAGCCCCGACCCCAGAACTAGGAGGCCAATGGCCTCCTAGTGGGGTTCAGCCCCTTAATGCCTTTGAAGTCCCACTTTTAAATACTGCTGTATTACTGGCCTCCGGTGTTACAGTTACATGAGCCCACCATGCCCTAATAGAAGGAAATCGCAAAGATAGTATCCAAGCACTGACCCTCACAGTCTTCCTAGGCCTCTACTTTACAGCCCTACAAGCAAGCGAATATTATGAAGCCCCTTTTACCATCTCAGACTCCGTTTATGGTTCAACTTTCTTTGTAGCAACAGGATTTCATGGCCTGCACGTCATTATTGGCTCTACTTTTTTACTTATCTGCCTGGTCCGACAACTACTTTATCACTTCACAACCGACCATCATTTTGGGTTTGAAGCAGCCGCCTGATATTGACACTTTGTGGACGTAATCTGACTCTTCTTATATGTCTCAATCTACTGATGAGGTTCATACTTTTTTAATATAAATATTATAGATGACTTCCAATCATCCAATCTCAGCCCAACCCTGAGAAAAAGTAATGACCCTAACAATCATGCTAATCCTCTCCTCACTACTATCTGCACTCTTAATAATTATTAGCTTTTGACTCCCCCAACTACTCCCAGACACGGAAAAACTCTCCCCCTATGAGTGCGGATTCGATCCCCTCGGCTCCGCACGACTGCCCTTCTCAATTCGATTCTTCTTAATTGCTATTCTCTTTCTACTCTTTGATCTAGAAATTGCCCTTCTATTACCAACCCCCTGAGCAATCAATCTTCCCCACCCCTCAATAACAGCTACTTGAACATCAATTATTATTACCCTCCTAACTATTGGCCTAATTTATGAATGAACACAGGGGGGCCTAGATTGAGCGGAATAGGGGGTTAGTTTAATTAAAACCACTAATTTCGACTTAGTAAACTCTGATCTCCAGAACCCCTAACATGCCAGCAACCCTTTTCTTACTAAGTATTTCATTTTTACTAGGCCTACTAGGACTGACATTTCATCGAATTCATTTTATGTCAATCTTAATTTGTATTGAAACTATAATGTTAGCACTCTATTTGATAATTACAACACTTTCCTCTTTCACTAATACCGCAACCGCCGCCATCATGCCAATTCTCCTCCTAACCATATCAGCCTGTGAAGCTAGCTCAGGGCTTGCCCTGCTCGTAGCTACCTCCCGAACACACGGAACAGATCATATAAAAACCCTAAACCTACTAAAATGTTAAAAATTATTATTCCAACTGCCCTGCTAATTCCATCAACCCTTCTCCTTAAACCAACCATGCTACTTTCAGTAACAACTGTTTACTCAATACTTTTAGCCCTACTAAGCCTATTCCTTTTCAATCATCCTCTAATTCTAGAGATCTCCAACCCATCAGCCCATTTCTCTAATAACCCCATTTCCACTCCACTCATTATCCTCTCATGCTGACTACTCCCCATAATAATCTTAGCCAGCCAAAACCACCTAAAATCCGAACCTCTCAACCGAAAGCGTAGCTTTCTAATAACCTTAATAATTTTACAAACAACCCTTATCATAACCTTCGCTGCTTCAGAATTTGTTCTATTCTACATTTTATTTGAAACAACCCTAATCCCTACCTTAGTTATTATTACACGCTGAGGTAATCAAGTTGAACGGCTAAACGCGGGCCTGTACTTTCTTTTTTACACACTGGCAAGCTCTTTACCCCTCCTAATTACACTACTTCACCTCCACACCACACACCACCATACTTCAATAGAACTTTTTTACCTTCAACAGCCAAACTCCTTTCCAACACAATCAGCCCAGCTATTTTGACTAGCCTGCCTACTAGCTTTTATAGTAAAGCTACCCCTATACGGCCTTCACCTCTGACTCCCAAAAGCCCACGTAGAAGCCCCAATCGCCGGGTCCATAGTCCTAGCTGCGATTCTCCTAAAATTAGGGGGTTACGGCCTAATCCGAATTTCGCCCCTACTAAACCCACACCCACCAGCCCTAATATTTCCAATTATAGTCCTAGCCTTATGAGGCATCCTAATAACTAGCTCAATTTGCCTTCGACAAACAGACCTTAAAGCTCTAATTGCCTACTCGTCTGTTAGCCACATGGGCCTCGTTACAGCTGCAATCATTACACAAACCCCCTGAGGAATAACAGGCGCTATAATTCTAATAATTGCACATGGACTAACATCCTCAGCCCTCTTCACCTTAGCAAACACCAACTATGAACGCACCCACACTCGAACCCTTCTTCTTGTTCGCGGCTTACAGCTCATTTTCCCACTTATATCAACATGATGACTGCTCATTAATTTAACTAATATAGCCTTACCCCCCTCCATTAACCTAGTAGGAGAGCTCCTCATCATCACCTCCCTGTTTAACTGATCACCTCCCTCCATTATTTTAACCGGAATCGGAACCCTAATTACTGCCTCATACTCCCTATACATATTTTTAATAACCCAACGAGGGTCAATCTCCACACAATTTCAACTATCTACTCCCACCCACACCCGAGAACACCTAACCCTTATCCTACATCTACTTCCCCTAGGGCTTCTTATTCTCAAGCCTGCCCTAATTTCAGGCCTTTTTATCTGTAAATATAGTTTATCCAAAACCCTAGACTGTGAATCTAGAAAAAGAAGCTTGTATCTTCTTATTTACCAAGAGGTGTATGAACATATAGACCTGCTAAATCGAACAACTGAAGATAAAATCCTCAGACCTCTTACTTCTAAAGGAAAGTAGTAATCCATTGGTCTTAGGCACCAAAAATCTTGGTGCAACTCCAAGTAAAAGTAAGCATGCACGGTCTTCTTATACACTCTGCCATACTTACAGTCTTATTTATTTTGATCCACCCACTTCTAATAACTATAAACCCAATCCCACTAATAATAGGCTGAGGCATGCTCTACGCAAAAACCGCCGTTCAACTGGCATTTAAAGTAAGCCTAATTCCTCTCGCCATTTTTATGCTTTCTGGAATAGAGGCCTCAACAACTAATCTCACATGAACCAACATCGCCGACATAGAAATTAGCATCAGCTTTATTTTTGATATATATTCTCTTACATTTATTCCAATTAGCCTTTTTGTTACTTGGTCTATCCTTGAGTTCGCCAGCTGATATATGTCCTCAGACCCAAACATAAACCGGTTTTTCAAGTACCTCCTAATCTTTTTACTTACCATGCTTATACTAGTAACAGCTAACAACATATTCCAACTCTTCGTAGGCTGAGAGGGTGTAGGCATTATATCCTTCATACTAATCGGCTGATGGTTCGCCCGTCCTGATGCCAATACAGCAGCCCTCCAAGCCATTATTTTTAATCGTGTTGGAGATATTGGCTTCATTCTTTCACTAGCCTGACTAGCAACACACCTAGCGACCTGAAATATTCAAGAAATAACAATTCAAATAAAAAACCCCCCTCTTCTTCCTCTACTAGGCTTAATCCTTGCTTCTGCAGGAAAATCCGCCCAATTTGGACTGCATCCATGACTGCCAGCCGCTATAGAAGGCCCTACCCCCGTCTCAGCACTACTTCACTCAAGCACTATAGTTGTAGCCGGAGTGTTCCTACTTATCCGCCTCCACCCCATTCTAGAAAACAACAAAACAGCACTCACTATTTCCTTATGCCTGGGTGCACTCACCACACTATTTACCGCTCTATGCGCATTAACACAAAACGACATTAAAAAGATTATTGCCTTCTCAACCTCTAGTCAACTGGGGCTAATAATAGTCCCAATTGGTCTAAATCAGCCTCAACTAGCCTTCCTACATATCTCAACCCATGCCTTCTTCAAAGCTATGCTATTTTTATGCTCTGGTGCAATTATCCACAACTTTAATAACGAACAAGACATCCGAAAAATAGGCGGAGTACAAAAACTCATACCCACTACAGCTACCTGCATAACCATTGGAAATCTTGCCCTAACGGGAACCCCCTTCTTATCTGGCTTCTACTCTAAAGATACTATTATTGAAACAATAAACAGCTCTTCCCTCAACGCCTGAGCCCTAATAATTACACTTTTCGCAACTATACTAACTGCCACCTACACAATACGAATAACTTTTTATGTCCAACTAAACACCCCACGAACAACAACAACGGCCATAACTGAAATTCCAACAACCCTAACCAGCCCAATTATCCGACTTGCCATCGGAAGCCTCGTAGTTGGTCTCATCCTCATAATAACAATAATACCAACAAAACCAACTCCCACTACCATATCCACCTCTATAAAGATGCTAGCCCTAGTCGTCGCTACACTTGGAGCCATTTTTGCTCTTCAAGTTGCAAAAAAAACAGCCTGATTATTAATATCAAAGCGACCTAAACACCACCAATTCTCCAATCAACTAGGATACTTCAACCCAACCATACATCGACTCTCTCCTCTCTCCTCCCTGTGTATAGGACAAAATCTAGCATTTCACATCAACGATCTCCTGTGACTAGAAAAAACCGGCCCAAAAGGACTCACATCAATAAACCTTTCTAACATTAAAACTACCACCCTAGCACAAAAGGGCCTAATAAAATTTTATCTATCAATCTTCTTAGTCACTTCCTTATGCTTCCTCGTCCTTACATGAGTCTAACTGCACGAAGCCCCACACGCACTATTCCTCGAGTTAACTCTAACACAACAAACAGTGTTAGCAAAAGGGCCCACCCACAAATTAACAGCCCGCCTCCACCTAAATGGTACAATAATGACACACCACTTAAATCCATACGAATAATGGATAACCCAGACGAATCCACCCCACTTGTTCCTAGCCCAACATGCCCCCCTTCACTACAAATCACGCCCAAAAACAGGACTAACAAAACGTAGCCACCAAAATAGGCCCCTACATACCAATCACTTCAGGTCTCAGAAAAATGATCCGACGCCAATGCAACAGAATAAGCAAAAACAACCAACATGCCTCCCAAATAGACTAATAACAGCACAATTGACACAAAAGAGCACCCCCACATAACCAACATACCACAACCAATACCAGCAGCAAAAACTAGACTTCCGGCCCCATAATTAGTAGACGGGTTAGATGCAACCCCAATCAAGCCTGTCAAAAAACAAACTGCAAGAATACCTACAAAATACATCATTACTTCAATTTGGTCTAAGCCCAAAACCTGCGACCCGAAAAACCGCTGTTGTTATTCAACTATTAAAGCAATGACCATCAACATACGAAAACAACACCCAATCTTAAAAATTGTAAACAGCTCCTTCATTGACCTTCCGACCCCACCAAACATCTCCGCCTTATGGAACTTTGGCTCCCTCCTTGGCTTATGCCTTATTATTCAAATTTTTACAGGCCTATTCTTAGCCATGCACTACACTGCAGACGTAACATCTGCATTCTCATCTGTTGCCCACATCCATCGGGACGTTCAACACGGTTGACTTATCCGAAATCTTCATGCTAACGGAGCATCCTTATTTTTTATCTGTATCTATCTGCACATCGGACGAGGCCTTTATTACGGCTCCTACATCTTTTCAAAGACCTGAAATGTTGGAGTTATCCTATTACTTCTAGTAATAGCCACAGCCTTCATGGGCTATGTCCTACCCTGAGGTCAAATATCATTTTGAGGGGCAACTGTCATCACAAACCTCCTCTCTGCAATTCCTTACGTAGGAAATACTTTAGTTGAATGAATCTGAGGGGGGTTCGCAATTGATAATGCAACCCTTACTCGATTCTTCACCCTCCACTTTCTACTACCTTTTATTATTTTAGGTGTCTCCATAGTTCACCTTCTTTTTCTTCATGAAACAGGATCAAACAACCCAACAGGACTCAACTCTAACTCCGACAAAATCCCATTCCACCCTTATTATTCATACAAAGACGCCCTTGGCGCCCTTGTAATACTATTTTGCTTACTCTCCCTAGCACTATTTTTACCAAACCTCCTAGGAGACCCAGAAAACTTCTCCCCTGCAAACCCACTAGTAACCCCCCCTCACATTAAGCCCGAGTGATATTTCCTATTCGCCTACGCCATTCTTCGATCTATTCCTAACAAACTAGGCGGCGTCCTCGCCCTTCTTTTCTCAATCCTCATTCTCTTCACCCTCCCACTTACACACTTATCTAAACAACGAGCCATGACCTTTCGACCCCTCTCCCAAGTACTTTTTTGACTCCTAATTGCAGATATTCTTATTCTCACCTGAATTGGGGGCCAGCCCGTCGAACACCCCTTTATTATTTTAGGCCAATTGGCCTCCGCATTATACTTTTCAATTTTTCTACTTCTTCTACCACTTGCCGCCACCTTAGAAAATAAACTCCTAAACTGATAGTTCTGGTAGCTTAATATTAACTAAAGCCCTGGTTTTGTAAACCAAAGACGAGTCTAACTCTCAGAACATCAAAAGAAAGGACTTTAACTCCTCATCACTAGCCCCCAAAGCCAGTATTTTACCTAAACTATCTTTTGCCTACAACCAACCATCCCCATACATTTCACAAGCCGCTTCTAGCGGCTTTTTTGCCTACAACCAACCATCCCCATACATTTCACAAGCCGCTTCTAGCGGCTCTTTTGCCTACAACCAACCATCCCCATACATTTCACAAGCCGCTTCTAGCGGCTTTTTTGCCTACAACCAACCATCCCCATACATTTCACAAGCCGCTTCTAGCGGCTTTTTTGCCTACAACCAACCACCCCCATACATTTCACAAGCCGCTTCTAGCGGCTTTTTTGCCTACAACCAACCACCCCCATACATTTCACAAGCCGCTTCTAGCGGCTTTTTTGCCTACAACCAACCACCCCCATACATTTCACAAGCCGCTTCTAGCGGCTTTTTTGCCTACAACCAACCATCCCCATACATTTCACAAGCCGCTTCTAGCGGCTCTTTTGCCTACAACCAACCACCCCCATACATTTCACAAGCCGCTTCTAGCGGCTTTTTTGCCTACAACCAACCACCCCCATACATTTCACAAGCCGCTTCTAGCGGCTTTTTTGCCTACAACCAACCATCCCAATAACCCCACTGCATTACTTCAACCATAACTTAACCTATTAGTCTTCTCTTTTAGCTTATTCTAGAGAAACCCCCCAGCCCCCCAACCACCTAACTTCCACACATCAGCCATCGACTTAAAAAATATGGGGTGATGATTTATATACTATTATGTATATTGTACATTAACTGATTTACCCCACGATAAATCATTAATACATTATCCTATTTATCATACATAATACATATATGTATAATTATGCATTACATATTTACCCCATGAATATCATTAAAATACATACTACTATAAATTTTACATAATACATAATTGTTTATAGTGCATAATACTATTTACCATACGACTATTATTTAAGTACTATTAACCTATTTATTTAACTCAAGAACGTTATACCTAGTTCGTGCATTATTCTATTACCTCATGAATATCCAGTCATTACTACCCTCCATAGTCTTACATTCAGACATACCTGCAAAATCTCTCGTCAATACGGCAGTGTATTTTATACCCGGTTATTTCGTAATCTGGCTTCTCACGTGAGAATCATCAACCCCTGTATATAAGGCCCCCCTCCCTAGTATCACGTCCATAACTTGAGGTTGCACCACTTTCTCACTTTTTCCAAGGCCTCTGGTTGTTAGGTCAGGACCATTCTACTCTCCATCACCACTTTCTCACTTTTTCCAAGGCCTCTGGTTAATGGGTTAGTTACCCTCTTACCCTTGCCCATAGCATAACTGGTTTTCCTGGCAGCTGGTATTTTTTATTTTTGGGTCCTTTCAATCCTCATCTCAAGTGTACACGCCTAACCGATTTCTAGCCTGTATCCACAGTGCAATGGACTTCGCGCAAGCTCTCTATTTGGTATTACTTCATTAATGCTTGGTAGACATATTTTTTGGCACTAAAAATTTAGTACTAATTTTTCCCACGACGTTTTTAACAAACTTTAACAAACTTTTTCTAATTTTTTAAAAAATTTTAAAAATTTTTCCCAAAACCTTCTAGTAAAATTTTTTAAACCAACTCCTCCACATCCACGCTTATCATAAACTTTTAAAAATTTTATCAAAAAAACCTCTAGAACAATTAATATTTACTCAATACTAAATTTCCCACAATTAACTAAAATTTATTAAAAAAAATTCATTTTTTTTTCTCGCAAACCCCCCTACCCCCCTACCAACAATTTTTCAAATTTGATCAAATTTTTTCCTCGCCAAACCCCTAAAACGAGATTTGATCAAATAGATTAATTGTCAGCAAATTGCAGACTCCGATGCACTTTTTAAAGAACAAACGTAGTTACAAATTTTGTTAAAACCTTTGTTAAAATTGTGTTTGTTTACTACTAATTTTGCCTAAATCTCTCTAGAACACAAACAAACTAACAAAGAACAATTCGTTTGTTATTAACCTAAATTTCTCTAGAACACAAACAAACTAACAAAGAACAATTCGTTTGTTATTAACCTAAATTTCTCTAGAACACAAACAAACTAACAAAGAACAATTCGTTTGTTATTAACCTAAATTTCTCTAGAACACAAACAAACTAACAAAGAACAATTCGTTTGTTATTAACCTAAATTTCTCTAGAACACAAACAAACTAACAAAGAACAATTCGTTTGTTGTTAACCTAGATTTCTCTAGAACACAAATAAATTAACAAAGAACAATTCGTTTGTTGTTAACCTAGATTTCTCTAGAACACAAACAAATTAACAAAGAACAATTCGTTTGTTGTTAACCTAGATTTCTCTAGAACACAAACAAACTAACAAAGAACAATTCGTTTGTTGTTAACCTAGATTTCTCTAGAACACAAATAAATTAACAAAGAACAATTCGTTTGTTGTTAACCTAGATTTCTCTAGAACACAAACAAACTAACAAAGAACAATTCGTTTGTTGTTAACCTAGATTTCTCTAGAACACAAATAAATTAACAAAGAACAATTCGTTTGTTGTTAACCTAGATTTCTCTAGAACACAAACAAATTAACAAAGAACAATTCGTTTGTTGTTAACCTAGATTTCTCTAGAACACAAACAAACTAACAAAGAACAATTCGTTTGTTGTTAACCTAGATTTCTCTAGAACACAAACAAACTAACAAAGAACAATTCGTTTGTTGTTAACCTAGATTTCTCTAGAACACAAACAAACTAACAAAGAACAATTCGTTTGTTGTTAACCCAGATTTCTCTAGAACACAAATAAATTAACAAAGAACAATTCGTTTGTTGTTAACCTAGATTTTTCTAGAACACAAACAAATTAACAAAGAACAATTCGTTTGTTGTTAACCTAGATTTCTCTAGAACACAAACAAACTAACAAAGAACAATTCGTTTGTTGTTAACCTAGATTTCTCTAGAACACAAACAAACTAACAAAGAACAATTCGTTTGTTGTTAACCTAGATTTCTCTAGAACACAAACAAACTAACAAAGAACAATTCGTTTGTTGTTAACCTAGATTTCTCTAGAACACAAATAAATTAACAAAGAACAATTCGTTTGTTGTTAACCTAGATTTCTCTAGAACACAAACAAACTAACAAAGAACAATTCGTTTGTTGTTAATCTAGATTTCTCTAGATTATAAACAAATTAATAACACGAAGCAGTAAATATAAGTCACTAAGTAGACCTAAAACCCCTCTAAAAACATAAATTTAACACACAGTCGGTTTACAAACCTCTATTTTAGGACTAAATTATAGTCAACAAGAGCAGCTCATTCTCTTAACCTTGTTTTCTAAAATATTCTAACCAAACACCCTCCTCCCCCAGCCTGTAAATTAAACTTTTCTAAACAATAAACTACCTTAACTTCTTGTGCTTTGACCCAAAACCTCTACTAAACCTATTTTGTACCCCCACTTAACCTAGAGAAATTGGACATATTTAACAAACTCATCTAACTACTTATTCCTTTTATCCTTATTTTCTCGAGACCTTCCATAAATTTTATTAGATCATCTTTTATAAAATCTCGGCTTTTAAGGGATAAACAACAAACTAATAATAAACAAAATATTTTCTTTTTTACAAAAAAATTTTTTTATTTTTAATAAATTTATAAAATATTATTCTCGTTAATTTAAAGACTAAACAAAAATGTATTAAAAAAAACTTTTTTAAATATTTTTAAATATTTTTTAAATTTTATAGCATATTTTATTACATGACTTTTCAAAAACATCAACCATGTCAGGACAACAACAATAAATTCTTACTAATTTTTTATGGCCTAATTTATTCTAGAACACTACAAACTTTTATAAAATTTTTAATTGTAGACTAATTTAGGACAGAATTTTTTAATAAAAATAACACTTTTTTTTATCCTAAATTTCTCTAAAAGACTAATAAGAAAATCCAAAGTAACTTTTAGACCATTTTAGGACAAATATACAAGTAAATATAAGTTACTAAGTAGACCTAAAACCCCCCTAAAACATAAATTTAGCACATAGTGGTTTACAAAAACCATCGGCTTCATCGGGGCCACATAATAAACCCACTTATTATATTTTATCCTCCTCCCCCCAACAGTATCAAATCTGCCCCTCCCGTTAAATTTTAGCTTATATATAAAAATTTTTTATCAAGAGTCTTTTTTGTTTTTTCTTCAAAAAAACACCG